TAAACCATTCAAATAGTTTAAATTTTTATTTTTTTTTTAAATATTCGTCTATCAATTTTAAATTTAAATGAAAGGGGTATGAAATTTTCTTAAAAGAAGGTTTTTTAAAAAAAATACCCGTCCTTTTTTTTTTAATTCTATATAAATGTTCAGCCATTAAAGGTTTAGACGGTTTTTTTTCACCTAAAATATAATAGATATTATTTCTATCTAAAAATTTTTTATTTTTCTTATAAAAATAAGGATATTTATTATTTTTTTGATTGAAATTAAATTTATTATATCTATTACCCTTTTTAAAGTTTTTTTTATTTCTATTCATATTTATGTTTATTTAGCAATTCTTACAATATCCCCCTTTTGTAATATAAAATTTGGTTTACTAATAATTCTAGAATTAACTTTTATTTTTTTATGATTAATTAACTGTTTTGCTTTAAAAACCGTTTTAACTAATTTTAGTCTAACAAGATTTATATCTAAACGACTTTCTAATAAAATCACAAAATTTTTAAATATATTTATTTTGTTTACCTTTTTAGATAATCTTTTAAATATATTTTTTAATTGATATTCATGTATACATCCATAAAAATTTTTAAACTGCTGTTTTTCAAATAACCTTTTTTGAAAAAATTTTTTCCGTTTTTCGGGTTTCACTTCTTTTCGATATCTTAATTTTTTTTTAAATAAATTCCATTTTTTCGATTTTAATTTAAATAAATTTAAGTTTTTATGTATATTTCTATTATTCTGAAAACATATTTTGTTTCTAGGTTTTAATTTATTCATATTATTTTTTATTAAAACATTTTACGTAATAAATACATTAAAATATATATTGATTGTATATTTTTTGAATTGGTAACTATTGGATAATCTATATTTTTTAATGTTTGATTTGTATTTATTAAAGAAATTATAGGTATTTTTATAACCGAAAGTTCTTTATTTAAAAAGTTATCTTTAACAGAACTTTTAATAATTAAAATAAGTTTCAATTCCTCTTCTTTAATTAAATAATGTATTATTTTATTAAAAATCGAATTCCTAATTTTATTTGTAACCAAACCGTTTATCCATTCCCTGTTAAAAAAAATAATATTTAAATTTTTTTTAATAAAAGACGTATTTAACAGAAATTGAACTTCAGGATTATTACCAATTACCAATATTTTCTCATCTTTTTGCAATATAATTTTTATCAACTTAAAACTGCGTTTTAGAAAAAATGAAATACTATTTAAATTAATTATACTACGTTTATATCTACTGCCGTATACAAAAGGCAGTATATCTTTATTTATAGAAGTTAAAGATTCACCATACATTATTTTTGATTTAAATAATAAATTTAATAAATTATTATTTTTATATTCTTTTTTTTTATGAATCATATATAATTATTTTTTACTCTTCTTACCCTCTTTTTGCAATATTTTTTCGTTTTGTAACAATAAACCTTTACCCTTATAAGGTTCGGGTTTTTTGTAATTCTTAATCATATGTACAAATTGATTCAAAAAAATATAATCTATGCTATTAAAAATTAAACTATTTATATTATTAATAATTTTTATATTTTCTGGGATTAATATAACAATACTATGACTAAACCCTAATTTTAGTATTAATTTATTATTTTCAATAAATGATTTAAAACCTATACCTTTTAAAATTAATTTAATTTTAAAACCTTGTAAAACGCCTTTCATCCTTAATTTGATTAATTTTGTATATAAATTTAAAATACTTTTTTTATTCTTTTTTTTATTAATGCTTATTAATAATTTGTTTTTTTTAATAAAAAAATACTCATAGTCAACAAAAATTAAAGATAATATACCTAGTGAGGTTTTAAAAAAAAGTATATTGTTTTCTTTATATATTTCCACCTCTTTTTGTAAAAGTAAATCTTTATCAATAAAAAAAAGTTGTATATTCCCTAAACAACTATTAAAAAAATTATTGTTTTTTTTATTTTCATGTTTTTTTAATATTTTAATCATAAATTTTAAAAAATCATACAAATCAATTCGCCGCCAACATTTAATTTTTTAGCTTGTAAATCGGTTATAATTCCCATTGATGTTGATAAAATATAAATCCCCTTTTTCTTTTTATATAGGTCTTTATTGGTTATGTATAAACGTTTTCCAGGTTTAGATATACGTTTTAATTCCATAATAACCGATTTATTTTTTCTATATTTTAAATAAATATCTAATTGATTAGAATCTATTTTATAACTTCTTATAAAACCTTCTTTCACAAAAATATTTAAAATGTTTATAATTTGTTTTGATTTTTGATTTGTTATTTTTGATTTATTTGCTAAATAACCGTTTTTGATTTTTGAAAATAAATTTGAAAGTGTATCCGTTATAATCATAAAAATATAATATAAATTTACCAACTATATTTTGAAACGCCCGGTAAAAGGCCATTTGATGCTAATTTTCGTAATTGAATTCTAGAAATTTTAAATAAACGATAAATACTTTTCGACCGTCCAGTTAAAACACATAAATTTTTAATCCTAGTAATTGAAGAGTTTTGGTGGAAAAAAAACCATTTTTGATTTAATTTCCATCTTAGATCTTTTTTAATATCTAAATTTCTAGAAATAATTTTTAATACTAATCTATTCTTTTCAAAATTTTTGAATAAATAACGTTGTTTAATATTTTTTTTTATTTTTTTTTGCATATTTACTAAAAATATAATATAATATGGAGATAATCGGATTTGAACCGATAACCTTATATTTGCAAAACATATTTTCTACCAATTGAAATATACCCCCAATAAATGTATTGGGATTTGAACCCAAGACCATCGGATTAAAAGTCCGGCGCTCTAACCAACTGAGCTATACATTTATTTTAAAATTAACTAATTGTTACAAAAAAATTTTTAAATAATAAAAATTTTTGAATTAAAAAAATATTTATTTTATTTTTTGATAAATTATTTAAAATTGGTGATTTATGTACTTCTTTTTTTTGATTTACATTATAAATAGATAATTTTTTATTAAAAAATAATTCAAAATTAGAACAAAATATTTTATAAGAATTATTAAAAAAAATAATAATATCATTTTTTTCAAAATTAATTTGATTTTTTTTCTGATTATCAAAAACTATTTTTTTTTTTCTAAATTTTAAATTATAACAAATCTTCGGTAAAAAAAAATAAGTGACAAAAAAATAAAAATTAAAAAAAAAAAATAAAGACCATGAAACTTGATTAAAAAATGAAAATTGATCAAATTGGGGCATAATTTATTTCTGAAATTCTTTTTCAACAGGTATATTTATAGAAAGAACACTTTTATTTATATTTAAAATTCTTATTTAATTTATTTTTTTTTGTGGAAATATTTTGTATATAATCAAGTCTTGACAATTCTTTCTTGTTCTTTTTAGAAATATTTAAAAAATTGATTTTAAAATTTAAATATTTTAATTTGTAACAATTGACTAAACGGGTAGAGTTGATTTTTCTCCAATAAAATTTTTTTTTATTAAATTTTTTAAAATGATTTTTTTTTTTAAAATTTAAAGCATTATTTAAATTAATAGGTTTCATAAAAAATATAATACCTAAAATTGAAATAAAAATTTTTTTGTTATTCCAGTTTCCACCCAAAATTCTACCTTTTATTAAGTTCAAATTATTACGATGTTTTGAAATATATTGAAACATTACCTTATTAAATTGATTTAAAATATTGTAATTTAAATCATAATTAAATAGTATGGTATCCTCATGTTTTTGTTTTATCGTTGAAATTTCATGTATTTTTATTAATGTAAAAGGTAAATAAATATTTGAATAATTATTAAATTCAATTACATAGGATTCTAAATTTATATTATTATATAAAATATGATTTTCACATAAAATATTTTTTAATTCAAATCTATTATTTTTTAAAAATTGTTGATAATTTAGTAAATTATTGATTTTTTGTTTTTTTAATTTTATCATTTTAAAATAAGATTTTTAATTAGGCTTAGTAGGATTTGAACCTACAACTATACCGTTATGAGCGGTATGCTCTAACCAATTAAACTATAAGCCTTATTTATTATTTATAAATAAATTTTGTTTTAATAGGTAATTTATTTGCACCAGCTTTAAAAATTCTTTTTGCATATTCAAGTGAAACACCGTTTATTTCATATAAAATCTGTCCTTTCTTAACCTTAGCAACCCAACATGAAACCGAGCCTTTACCCTTACCCATACGATTTTCGGTAGGTTTGGAAGTTACAGGAACATCTGGAAAAATTCTGATCCAAAAAAATCCAATTTTTTTCATTTTTTTTATAATCACTCTTCTAGCGGCTTCTATTTGTTTAGAAGTCAGACGTCCCTCTTCCAGAACTTTAATCGCATATTTACCATAAATAATAACGTTCCCCTTTATTGTTTGACCTTTTAATTTACCTTTAAATTGTTTTTTGAATTTTGTTTTTTTTGGAAATAACATAATTAAGATTTTTTAATTTGTTTTTTTAAAAAATTGGGATTTAATCGTATTTTTAATGGTTTTATAAAAACCCATAATTTAATACTACAAATACCCGATGGTGTTTTAAATTCATTAAAATGGTATTTAATATCATATTCTAAAGTATTTAAAGGTATTTTACCTTTTTGAAAAACCATCTTTTTTTTTCGCTTTGATTTGTTTAAACGTCCTTTAAACTGTAGTCGATAACCGGCAAAATTTGAAAATAATTTAAAAAATTCTTGAAGCATATTATCAATATTATTTATAAATTTTTTATGTGTTTTCTTTCGTTCTAATGTCTGTTTAATATAAAACGTTATAATATTGATATTTTTCGTATAAAAGGCATAACTGAAATTATAAATCATTTTTTTAATACTTTTATTAAGTCGAGTCGTTTTTTTAATTTTTAAAAAAATTTTTTTTAAATTTTTTTTTAAATTTTTTAATTCAAAAAATTGTACATTTTTAACAAATAATTTAATATTATTATCAGGATAGAATAAATTTAATTGTTTAATAATTTTATTATACGATAAATTATAATATTTTTTTGCGTTTTTTTGTATATAAATATAAATATAAATATTATTTGAAATTTTTATAATATTTATATTAATTAATTTTAAATTTTTGTAATTAAAAATATTTTGGAAATATTTTTTAATTTCTAAATCAAAATGTAAAAGATTTGAATATTCATCGTAATTAGCAGTCCACTGGGATTGCCAATTTTTTTTTTTATATAATCTGAAATTAATTGGTATTATTTTTTGACCCATAATTTATTTATTCTTTTATATATATGTTTTTTTCTTGTACTGATAAACTCACCGAATTTAAAACCAACCATTTTATCGTTTATTTTTAAATTAATAAAAATTTTTCCATTGTAAATATTTACAGTACGTTGATTATATTCAGGCAATATTGTTAAATTTTTATTAGTTATTTTTATCCAATTTTTTTTTTTTAATAAATTAACTTTAAAAAATGGACCTTTATATTTACTTCTAGACATAATTTATTGAATCAACAATTTTTTCTTTTTTCGAGTAGGTTTACCTTTAGTAATTTTACCCCACGGTGTTACTGAGGGGCGACCACCACTGGTTTTACCCTCACCACCGCCGTGGGGATGATCTACCGGATTTTTTGCAACACCACGTACAGAGGGACGTCTATTTAACCAACGGGAACGTCCGGCTTTGCCTAATTTTATTGTTTTATGATTTACATTAGATACAACACCTAAAGTAGCGTAACAAGTTAATAAAACTAATTTCAATTCTCCAGAATTTAATCGTATTTTAGCGTATTTATCATCTATTTTTTGTATTAATTGTGCAGAGGTACCCGCGCTTCGTATTAATTTACCTTTTGATTGGGGGTATAGACTTATATTATGTATTAAACTGCCAATAGGAATATTACGTAAAGGTAAAGCATTGCCTATTTTTAAATCAGCGTTTGGTGAACTTTTTATATATTGGTTAATTTTTAATCCATCGGGTGCTAAGATTAGATAATATTTAGAACTTTTTTCTATATAAGCGATATTAGCTGAACGGTTAGGATCGTATAAAATTTTTTTTGTAAAACCTTCAATATTATTATTAAATCTATCAAAATTAATGATTCTGTATAAACGTTTATGTCCACCGCCTCGGTGTCTTACAGTAATTCTACCTTGATTATTTCTACCATTAGAACGCTGAAAACCTTTTGTTAGGGATTTAACTTTAAAAACTCTAGTTAAAGTACCTCTTTTTAATAGTAATGTTTGACGTTGTGAAGGTGTTATTGGATTTATTTTTTTTTCTATCATTTTATATTGTATATAGATAAAATCTATTATGTTATATATTTTTAATAAAACAATTTCAGATTCAAAAAGTATTTTACATTCATTAACCATTTTGTATGGTATTAATGAATTTCAATCTAATAAGATTTGTAAAAATATAGGAATTAATCCTCAAATCACCCTTAATAAACTTAAAAACAACCACGTAAACCGGCTTATAACTTATATTAATAAAAATTTAAAGGTTGAACAAGTGTTAAAAAAAAATAAAAATGAGAGATTAAATGAGCTGTTGGAGATTAAGAGTAATCGCGGTATTAGACAAAATCAGGGGTTACCTGTTAGAGGACAACGTACGCATACAAATGCTAAAACTATTAAAAAATTAAAAAAAATTTTTATTCAAAAACGTATTTCGCGTAATAAACGTCCTTTTAAATTTAAACCTAAAATTAAAAAAACAAAAAAATAATTTATTATTATATGAATAAAAACAAATATAAAATTAAAAAAACAAAAAACAAAAAAAATCTTTTAATTTTAGCCAATTTACATATTACAGCAAGTTTAAAAAATACTATAATAAGTTTAACTAATTTTAACGGTAATCTTTTAAAACAATGGTCAACTAGATCTTTAAAAAAAACAAAATTTAAAAAAAACACTCCTTATAATGTTCAATTAATAGTATATAAAATTAACAAATACTTACAAATTAAAAAAGTTCAAAATTTAAAAATTTTCATACATGGTACAGGTTTAGGAAGATACAATGTTTTAAAAAATTTAAAAAGAAAATTTAAAGTTAAATATCTGTTAGATAAAACAGCTAAGCCTTTCAACGGTTGTAGGTTAAAGAAAAAGAAAAGACGTTAAATTAGTTGTGAATGATGGATAGGTGATCGAGTGGTTTAAGGTGTCAGTCTTGAAAACTGAAGTATGTAAATACCGTGGGTTCAAATCCCACCCTATCCTTTAAAAAGCTAGAGACGGATTCGAACCGTCATTAAAGGATTTGCAGTCCTTTACATTACCGTTATGTTATCTAGCCAATAATAAGTAAATACCTATATGAACAGAAATAAAAAACTATTTAATTATAAAAATAATATTATTTTAACAAACGGTTCTTCCATTAAAATAACATCTGTTAAATATTTTAAGAATTATCAATTAAACTTTCGAATATTTAAGAAAACAAAAACTGTTATAAATATTAACAATCAAAATAAATTATCTTTCATAAAAAAAATAATTTAATAGTACGTATTATATTTATTAATATATAACAATAAATACAATAGCGATTCAAAAATACTTATACATAAAAAAAACAATATTAAAAAATTTATAAGATCCGGTGGTGTAATTAATGCGCTTAATAATAGTATTTTTATGTAAAAAAGTTTTCTTAAATTAATAACTATTTTTAGTTTAATAATATTATTTATTAATATAAAAAATAATATATAAAAATATATAAATATAAAAAATATATAAATAAACGACGTAAAAATAAAAACAAAGTATTTATCAAGTTTAGGTTCAAAATATATCGTTAAAATATATAAATTTGAAAAATTTAAATTTAATAAAAAATCCCAAATATACGGAATAATGTTTTTAAAAATAATATTTATAATAAAAAAATTAAAAATTAAAAAAAAAAAATAGAATTTTAAAAAAACAAGATTTTCAAATTTGTATAAACCTTTACATAAAAAAAACCAGGATAATAGAAATATTAATTGAATCGATATAAATGCTGCTATAAAAATTGATATAAAAATATTTGTAATAAATATTTCAGTAATATTAGTAAATATAAAATATTTTAACATATCATGATTAATTAAATTACTAACTAATAAATACACTAATTGATCTGAAAAGTAATATGAAATTATAAAAATGTAAAAAAAATTAATTAAAACAACGATGGAATTATATTTTAATTCATATAAATGTATCTGTAAATAAGTCATTATTTTATTTTTTTTCATATATTTTTAATTTAGCCTACTTGGTGAAATTGGTAAACACGATAGATTTAAAATCTGTTCCCATTCAAGGGTTATTGGTTCAAGTCCAATAGTAGGTATTTTATTGTATTATCAAAGTGGTGAAATTGGTAAACACGTTACACTTAGAATGTAAAGCTTAATCGCATTAAGGGTTCAAATCCCTTCTTTGATAATCACTAAAAAGATATATTTTTTTAAATATTATATTTTACAAAAAATATATCTTTTTAGTGATTATAAATTCAAATTATAACTTAATTTTTATAAAAAAATGATTGATATATATATAAATAATATAAAATTAACAGTTAATAAAAATATAACTGTATTGCAAGCTTGTAATATTTTGGATATTGAAATACCCAAATTTTGTTTTCAAGAAAATTTACAAATTGCCGGCAATTGTAGGATGTGCTTAGTTGAAATTGAAAATTCACCTAAACCTGTAGCTTCATGCGCTATGCCCTTGATGCAAAATATGAAAATATTTACTAATACACCTTTAGTACAAAAAGCTCGTGAGAGTGTATTAGAATTTCTTTTAATAAATCACCCGCTTGACTGTCCAATTTGTGATCAAGCCTCTGAATGTGATCTGCAAGATCAAACTATGATTTTTGGTTCAGATCGTAGCAGGTTTTTTTTCAAAAAAAGGGGTGTTGAAGATAAATATTGTGGTCCTTTTATTAAAACTATTATGACTCGATGTATACATTGTACTCGATGTGTAAGATTTGCTAATGAAATTTGTGGAGTTGATGAACTAGGTACAACTGGTAGGGGTGGTAATACTGAGATTAATTTCTATTATCCAAAAATTTTTAATTCAGAATTTTCAGGTAATTTAGTAGATTTATGTCCAGTAGGGGCTTTAACTTCAAAGCCCTACGCTTTTAAAGCCCGTTCATGGGAGTTAAAAAAAAAAGAGGGTATTGATGTTTTAGATAGCATAGGTTCTAACATTAATATCAATATTTTTAATAATGAAATAGTTCGTATTTTACCTAAAACTAATTTTAATATAAACAAAGAGTGGATATCAAATAAAACAAGATATTTTTTTGATAGTTTAAAATATCAACGTTTAAAATATCCTTTATACAAAGATGATAAAAACAGTTTTCATAAAATCTCTTGGTTTGAAGTTTTAAATATAATAAATAATAAAACAATAACAACAGATAGTTCTAATATAAAAGGTATTATCGGTGATTTAACTGATTTAGAATCTCTTTTTTTATTAAAAAAAAATTTCAATAAATTAGGAATTTCAAATATCTGTTATGAGCGCTTTTTAAAAAATAAAAATATACAAATCGATACTGATTTAACTTCAAATTTTTTATTCACCAATTCTTTAAAGTCCATTGAAGACTCAGATTTATGTTTAATAATTGGTAGTGATATACGTACTGAAGGTTCTATTTTAAATATTCATTTAATTAATCGTTTAAAAAGGGGAAATTTTAAAATAGCGTACATTGGTAATAAAGTTGATTTTACTTACCCAATACAACATCTAGGGCTTAGTTTACAAGTTTTAATAAACATAATATTGGGCAAACACTTATTTTGTAAAAACTTAAAAAAGGCTAAAAAACCTTTAATTATTGTAGGTGAAAATATTTTAAATCAAAAAAACGGTTTTTTATTTATATCTAAATTGAAAAATTTGTTAATTTTAAAAAATAATTTAAATTTTTTTAATTCTCAAACATCTTTAATAAATTTTTTTGAAATAAATTTTTCAAATTCCCAATCTTTTTTTAAAATACCCAAATTATATTATTTATTTAATACAAATTTACAAAATAATTTAAAATTATCAAAGAAGGATTTTGTAATTTACCAAGGGCATCATTTTACAAAAGATGCTCAAAAATCCAATTTAATTATACCTGGATTAACCTTTTTAGAGAAAAACGGACTATATATTAATTTAGAGGGGTTAATTCAAAAAAATGAACAAATTTTAACTTTAGATACAGAACAACGAAAAGATTCTACAATTTTTAGAAATATTTATAAATTTATTGTAAATAAAAATCAATCAAAACCCCCCATTTTTTTAACAATTAGTGATATATTACCGTATTTATTAAAAAATAAGATTAAAATTGTAAATAATTTTAATTTTAATAAAAAATATTTAAAAATTAACATTAATTTTTTAGATTCATTAATTAAAAATGATTACTATACAAATATATTAGAACAATATTCAAAATTTTTAATTAATTCTAAAAGAATTATAAAAAAACATCAAAAAATATGATATTCAAAATTTTAAAATTTTTAATTTTAGTTTTACCTTTATTAATTTCTGTAGCTTATTTTACCTTAGTTGAACGTAAAATATTAGCTTCTATACAAAGACGAAGAGGTCCTAATGTTGTGGGTACTTTTGGATTATTACAACCATTAGCGGATGGTCTTAAATTATTTACAAAAGAGACAATTTTACCAAGCAATGCTGATATAATTTTATTTGTTTTTGCACCAATTTTAACCTTTCTATTAAGTTTATTAAGTTGGGCTGTAATACCTTTGGGGTTAGGTATGTTTTTTACCGATTTAAATATAGGCATTTTATATTTATTAGCAATTTCCTCATTAGGGGTTTATGGTATTATTATTGGCGGTTGGTCAAGTAATTCAAAATATTCCTTTTTAGGTGCGTTAAGATCAACTGCACAGATGATTTCATACGAATTGACAATAGGATTTTCTATTCTTTCAGTAATTATTTGTGCAAAATCTTTAAATTTAATTTCAATCGTTTTTGCCCAAAAAACGGTTTGGTACTGTTTACCCCTTTTTCCTATATTTTTAATTTTTTTTATATCATGTTTAGCAGAAACCAATCGCCACCCTTTTGATTTACCGGAAGCTGAGGCTGAATTAGTTTCCGGTTATAATGTTGAATATTCGGCTATGGGTTTTGCATTATTTTTTTTGGGAGAATATGCAAACATGTTATTAATGAGCAGTTTAACTACTATTTTGTTTTTAGGGGGTTGGTTAGCCCCCTTCCCATTTAACATTAAATTTATTGATATTTTACCAGGTTCATTTTGGTTTAGTATTAAAATTTGTTTCTTTATTATTTTATTTGTAGTATCTAGAGCTATTTTACCTCGATACCGTTATGATCAATTAATGCGCCTAGGTTGGAAAGTTTTTTTACCCTTTTCGTTAAGTTGGTTTTTATATACGGCTGGTATTTTAATAAGTTTTAATTGGTTAGTGTAGTTTTATGAGCATATTAAATCATTTTTTTTTTACTTTTTTTTTATTTTGTGTTGGATTATTTGGTATAATTTTAAACAGACAGAATATTATAATTATCTTAATGTCTATTGAATTATTATTATTATCAATTAATTTAAATTTTATTTATTTTTCAATAATAATTGATGATATAATGGGACAAGTTTTTTCTTTATTAATTCTAACAGTAGCGGCAGCAGAATCTGCGATCGGCTTAGCAATTATGATTATTTTTTTTAAATTATATGGGGATATTTCTATTTATAAAATTAATTTATTATCATTATAATTTATAATGTAAATCAAAAAAAAGAAGTACATAAATCACCAATTTTAAATAATTTATCAAAAAATAAAATAAATATTTTTTTAATTCAAAAATTTTTATTATTTAAAAATTTTTTTGTAACAATTAGTTAATTTTAAAATAAATGTATAGCTCAGTTGGTTAGAGCGCCGGACTTTTAATCCGACGGTCTTGGGTTCAAATCCCAATACATTTATTGGGGGTGTACATACCTTAAACCCGATTCATCGTATTTTAGGGAAAGAACAGATTATATCGCTTAATAAAAAATATTTATTAAAAACTATGTACAACCTCTTGGACTCGAACCAAGATTTTAAAGCTTAGAAGGCTAATACTCTACCAATTAAGTTAAGATTGTTTTAGTTTATTGTAAAGATTGTATTTAAGAAAATTTACGCGAATTTACATTAAAAATAGCTTTTAATGAATTTCGTGAAAGTTGTTTATAAATACTTTGTTTAAAAATTTTCCTTTTCTCCTTTTTAGTTAGAGTTACCGCTCCAATTAAAGCAATTAACAATATAATACCTGAAACTAAAAAAAAAAAGGTATAATAACTATATAAAATTTGACCAATTGTTTCAATATTTGTAATAGTATCCAATTGTGTAATAAAACGTTTTAAAAAGGGGTTTACGTTAAAATAAACATATATATTATTAGGATGTTCCGGTAAAAAACTAAATAAAACTTGATATTTTTGATTAAAAAAAGAATTATTTATTAAGTGATAATATGAAGTAAAAATTTTACTAAAAACGATAAATGTTTCTAAAAAAAAAATAAAACTAATTAAAAAAATAATAGGTAAATAACCGAAATTATTATCTATTTTATTTTTATCAATTAAAATATTAATATCCAGCATCATAATAACAAATATAAATAAAACAGTAATTGCTCCAACATAAATAATAATTAACATTATTGATAAAAATTCCACTTCAGAAAGTATTAACAATCCTGTTGAATTTATAAAAACCAATATTAAAAAAAATGCGGAGTATATTGTATTTGTAGAATATATTACAAATATAGCTGAAGTCAAAGCTATAGTTGAAAAAGTGTAAAAAAAAAGTGTTTCAAAATTCATAATATATGTAGGTTTATATAAAAAAAAATATAAAACTATTTTTATTTAATTAATAAAAAAATAAATAAAAATAATAATACAGTAATCATATTAAAATAATAAATTATAGAAAAAAAAATTATATTTATTAGAAAAATAGTACTAATTAACATTAATAAAGAATAATGAAAAATATAACCTGTTTGCAATAGAACTATTTTTTGACTTAAAACCGTAAAAATTGTTGTTAAACCATAAGGTCCGCATATTTCAATTAAACCTTTATCAACCATTTTATAAGTTACGTTGTAACCTATTTTTAATATATATTGATTAATAAATTCATAATAAATTTTATCAAAATACCATTTTCTATTTAAAAAATTATAAAAATAAAGACCATATTTAGAAATTTTAAAATTATATAAAAATTTAAATTTAAAAAAATATATATATAAAGCACCAAATAATCCACAAAAACTTAGCATAACGGGTAATAATTTAAAAAAAGTTGGCAAAAATTCTGCATCAATCATTTGATTATTTATCGGATTTATATAAATAGAATTATTCCAAAAATTTGAACCTAACCCAACAAACATATCTTTAGTAATATAACCTATAAATATACTACCAAATGCCAACAAACCTAAAGCTATCCCCATTTCGAAAGGCACATCATGAGCATTTTTAATAATATTTTTGTAAGCATTAGTTTCACTTAAAAATGCGAAAAATAATAAACGAGTTGAATAGAAAGCAGTAAAAAACGCCCCTATAGTACCCAACCAATAAGAAAAATGACCAGTATCACTAAAACTAGCAAAAGCTACTTCTAATATTAAATCTTTGGAATAAAAGCCAGTTAAAAATGGAAATCCCATTAATGATAACGAGCCTATTAAAAACATAACATAAGTAAAAGGTAGGATACGCCTTAATCCACCCATTTTCCTAATATCTTGTTCATCACCCATAGCATGAATTACAGCCCCTGAACATAAGAATAATAGGGCTTTAAAATAAGCATGGTTTGATAAATGAAAAATAGCTAGAGGATAGTTTGATAAACCACAAGCAAAAAACATATAACCCAACTGACTACATGTTGAATAAGCTACTATTTTTTTGAAATCATTTTGTACCAAACCAACAGTACTAGCAAAAAAGGCGGTTGACGCTCCAATAATCGTAATAACTTTTAATGAAAATATAGAATATTCAAAAACAGGTGAACAACGTGATACTAAATAAACACCAGCTGTTACCATGGTCGCTGCATGTATTAACGCGGAAACGGGTGTAGGTCCTTCCATAGCATCGGGAAGCCATAAATGGAAAAAAATTTGTGCAGATTTACCCATAGCCCCTATAAAAATTAATATACAAGCCACATCAATAATACTTAATATATAATTTAAAAAAAAAAAATTAAAGTTTTCAACAAGAGAAATAGCAGCAAAAGTACTAAAATATTCAATTGTTCTTATATTATAAAAAATTGTTAATACACCTAATAATAAAATTAAATCACTAATTCTATTAATTAACATTGCTTTAATAGCTGCCTTATTAGCCTGTAAACGTGTAAACCAAAAATTTATTAATAAATAAGAACAAAAGCCAACACCTTCCCATCCTACAAACATTTGAATAAAATTGTCACCTGTAACTAAAATAAGCATAAAGAACGTAAATAAAGATAGATATGACATAAATCGGGATAAGTGGGGGTCCGTAGCCATATATTTAGATGAATACAAATGCACTAAAGTTGATATACTCGTTATCACAACTAACATTACCATTGTTAAACTATCAAATAAAAAACACCAATTACAATTAAATAAACCGCTATTAATCCAATTAGAAATATAAACAACATATTCATATTCATAAGTAATTGAATTATATATAATAATTAATGAAAAAATACAACTTAAAAAAGTTGTTAATGTGGTTACAAATACTGAACCTTCTCGTCCAATATAAAAACCGAATAATCCAGCCGTTACTGAACCCAAAAAAGGTAAAAAAATTAAAGTTAGTAATAACATAATAACAATATTGTAAATTTTTAATTTATTATTTAAATAATAAAAATTTTTAAATTTATACTACTTAAATAATAGAAATTTTTATATATTAATATAAAGTTTTTATTTTTATTTATTAATACTATAACGTACTAAATACGATTCAACTCTACCTAAAAATGGTATAATTATTAAAAAAAATGAAAAATAATAAATCATACTTATAATACCAATTTCAGTGTATGGATATTCAACGGGACATTGACCTACCCAACCTAATAATAAAAATGCTATAACTAATAACCAATAACAAGCTTTAAAAATAGGTCTAAAAGCGGTACTTCTAATTTCAGAAGAGTTTGAAAAAGGTATAGTTAATAAAATAATTAAAGAACCAAACATTGCAATAACTCCACCTATTTTATCAGGTATAGACCTTAAAATTGCATAAAAGGGTAGGAAATACCATTCAGGGACAATATGTAAAGGTGTTTTCATAGGGTTTGCTTCAATATAATTATCTGGATGACCTAATGTATTTGGATAATATAAAACAAAAATAAAAAAAAATAAAAATAATATTATTAAACCGAATAAATCTTTTGTGTAAAAATATGGGTAAAAGGGTATGTTTTCGGTTTTTAAATTTATACCTAATGGATTATTTGAGCCTACTTCATGTAGTAATATTAAATGAATTAAAACAGCACCAACAATTACAAAAGGAAAAGTAAAATGTAAACTAAAAAAACGGTTTAATGTGGGATTATCGACAGCAAATCCGCCCCATAACCAATCAACAATATCTTTACCTATAAATGGTATTGCCGAAAATAAGTTGGTAATAACGGTTGCTCCCCAAAAACTCATCTGCCCCCAAGGTAATACGTAACCCATAAATGCCGTAGCCATCATTAAAATAAATATAGTTATACCTGAACACCATAAAGCTTCTCTAGGTGTAATATAAGAACCATAATATAAACCTCTAAAAATATGTACATACACTACTATAAAAAAAAAAGAAGCACCATTTGCGTGTACATATCGCATTAACCACCCATTATTAACATCTCTCATAATATGTTCAACACTATTAAAAGCTAAATCAATATGAGCAGTGTAATGCATTGCTAAAAAAATACCAGTTAAAATTTGTATTACTAACATAATACCGGCTAATGAACCAAAACCGTAAAAATAGTTTAAATTAACGGGTGTTGGGTAATCTATTAAATGATTATTAATAACCGTAAATAAGGATTTTTTATTCCATCTCATAAATATAAAATAGTAGTTAACCTAAGAACAAAAATACCAGTAAAATTTATTTTTTATACCAAGGATTATTAAATTCAAATAATCGGTATTGTTGGGATAAATTTATAGGTTTATAAACAACACGCTTCTTTAATTCATTATAAAAAATCTCTAAAAAACCGCTTAAAGGGAAATCTTTTCTTAATGGGTGCCCTTCAAACCCATAATCCGTTAATATTCGACGTAAATCTGGGTGGTTGGAAAAAAAAATTCCAAACATATCCCAAACCTCCCTCTCACTCCAATTAGCAGATTTATAAATTCCTATAATTGAATCTATGGGTTGTAATTCGTTTAATGATATTTTAATTTTTAACCTGCTATTAAAACGTATACTTAATAAATTATAGATGATTTCAAATCTTTTGTTTTTATTAATATAATCGACAGCACAAATTTCTGATAATATTTTAAATTGACTATTTGTATGATTTTTTAAAAAAAATAAAATAGGAATTAATTTATTTATCGAAATATTAATACATAATTCGTTTTTATATAACGTATAATTTATTATTGGTAGGGTTTTTAATAAATATTGACTAAATTTTTTTAATATTTTCATATAAAATAAAGGTATAAATAAGTATATTAGATAGATATTAATAGTTATTTTTATACTATAGAAAAAAACAATTTTTTCTTATTTTTAAAATATATTTCTAAAATAAGTACCCACGTGTCATAATATAATAAAAAATTATTTTATTATATTTTATTGAATAATTTAATTTTAATTAAAATGCAAATAAAATTAAAAAAGCCATCATTAGACAAAATAAAGCAATTGCTTCAGTTAACGCAAAACCTAAAATAGCTGTTCTCATTAATTCTTGTTGTAAAGATGGATTTCTAGAAATACCAATAATTAAAGAACCAAAAACATTACCAATACCAATACCTGCACCGATTAAACCTAAAGTGGCTAATCCTGCACCTAAAAATTTAGAAGCTTGTAATAACATAAATCTTATTATAATTTTTTTATTATTTAAAATATCTTAAATAATAGATTTTTTTAAAAAATTTTAGTATAAAATAAATTCTATTAAAACTTATTTTATATAAAAACAACAAATTTTATTCATAAGTGTGAAATAATTTACCATTCTAAGGCGTCACTACACCAAATATAAATAAAACCTATAACCAATTCAACTAAAAATTCAATCATAGTCCAAAAACCCCATGAAAAATTTGAACTTAAAGTCAAAACCCAAGGAAAAACAAACACAGCTTCTAAATCAAAAATAATAAAAAGGATAGCAACTAAATAAAATTTTACATCAAAAATTTTTCTAGCGTCATCATAAGGATTAAATCCGCATTCATAAGCTGTTAACTTTTCTAAATCATCTTTTTGTTTAATTAATATAAAAGATAAAATGAAAATTAAAATTGATAAAAATGAACTTAATATAAAAAATATAAAAATATTTGAATAATTTGATAACATACAATATATATAACTATAACTAAAAATTTTTTAAATTAAACGGAAAAAACGGGGTTCGAACCCGCGACTTATAGCGTGACAAGCTATTACTCTAACCAACTGAGCTACTTTTCCATTATTTGAGAAGAGTATAAGCTAGTGAAGATTTAGTGCATCATTAATATACATACATGTTAAAATTGTAAACACATAAGCTTGTATTAATGCCACTGAAATTTCTAAACCAACTAATAAAACGATAATTATTAAGGGAATAAAATGGGCTATAAAAATAAAACTATTAACTTTTAACATTGTCCAAGCAAAACCAGCAATTACTTTTAATAATGTATGACCAGCCATCATGTTAGCAAATAATCTTACAGGTAAACTAATAACACGAAATATATATGAAACTAATTCAATAGGAACCAATATGGGTACTAACGCAATACTCGCACCGCTAGGCAATAATAAATTTAAAAAATTTAATTTATGTTTTTTGATACCAATTATATTAAAACCTAAGTAAATAGTCAATGATAATGTAAAGGTAACGATTAAATGACTCGTTATTGTAAAACTGTATGGAATCATACCTATTAAATTACATAATAAAATAAAAAAGAAAATTACAAAAATCGTAGAAATAAAATATTTTCCCGCTTTACCTATACTAGCATAGGTTAATTCAATAGTAATATTAAAAATCGTTTCAAAAATTTGTTGAAAACGTGTTGGAATAAATTTAAATTTTATACGTGTATAAACATATAAATAACTTAAACCTATTATTAAAATTAAAGAAGCGTTGGTAAAAATAAAAGGTATTTGAAAAATAGGCAAAATTTCAAATTGTTCTAAAGGGCTAAACATAAAAATTATTTTAATTCCCTCCCCACCAATAAACGGCGACAAATAGAAATAACCATACAACATCAACAAAATGCCAATACCAAGCAGCAGCTTCGAATCCAAAATGGTGTTGCTTAGTAAAATGGTGATTAATTAATCTAATAATACTTATTATAATAAAAATAGTCCCTACTATAACATGAATACCGTGAAAACCTGTTAACAGAAAAAATGTAGTACCATAAATACTATCCGAAATGGAGAAAGTACTTTCAATATATTCATAAGCCTGTATTAAGGTAAAAAAAAGAGATAGAGAAATTGTAATAATTAAACTTAGAATAGCATTTCCCCTATCACCGAAAACTATTGAATGGTGTGCCCATGTAATAGTTGCTCCTGATGATAATAAAATTATTGTATTTAATAAAGGAATTCCCCAAGCATTAATAGTTTTTATACCTAAAGGGGGCCATAGGGATCCAATATCAGGTGTTGGTGCCAAAGATGAATGGAAAAAGGCCCAAAAAAAACTTATAAAAAATAATAACTCACTAAAAATAAATAAAAGCATACCATTTCTCAAACCAAGTTGTACTTGTTTAGTATGTTGACCTTCATAAACCGCTTCTCTAACGATATCCCTAAACCATGTATACATCGTTAAAATAACCATCAATAAACCTGTTAAGATTAAAAGACTACTACCTAGATAACCATGAAAATACATTGCGCTTCCAAAAGTTAAAAAAAAAAGTCCAAAAGAAATTGTAAAAGGCCATGGGCTTGGATCTACTAAATGATAAGGGTGTGTTTGTGTATTTTTAGTATTTTCTGTAATTTTTTTTAAAAATTTTAAATCATTTTCCAACTTTGTAATATTAAAATTATTCTCGATTTTTTCAATTTTTAAATTTTTTTTATTTATATAGTAATAATTTTTCATATAATAGTAATAGTATAATTTGTAATAATTAATTATTTAATGATAAATAATATAGATTTTCTAATCAAAAATTAAATTATATTTTAATTTTTTTATATTTTTATAATACTGTTTTTTAGTATTAATTGTTTTACTTTTATTTTTTGAAGTTTGTATGATTTCACTTGTCAATTTTCCAGTATTTAAATTTGATGCTAATAACCAAGATATTGATTTTTTTATCTGTTTATCTTCATCTAAAAGCATTAAAAAATATCTATCTCTTTTTTTTTTCTTCTTTCTTCTTTTGTTTGGAATACTTATTGCTTTTAATTTAGGTAACAAATTTTCAATAGCCTTAAATAAGATAAAATTGGGTTTTTGTTTTGTAACTTTTTTTAAATTGATTAAAACATTTTTGAATATACTTTCTGAAGAGGTTTTTTTACCTCTTTTTAATAACATATTTATAAATAATTTCCTTATTCTATACTCTTCGTATTTTAGTTCCATATTTTGATCTTGATGTTTTTCTAGAATAAATACCCAATAGATCGTATTTACCCCTAATAACATGATATTTTACTCCAGGTAAATCCTTTACCCGGCCACCTCTAACTAGAACAATAGAATGTTCTTGTAAAGTATGGCCAACGCCAGGAATATAGGTAATTATAGTATATAAACTTGATAAATGTACTTTAGCTACCTTACGCATAGCTGAGTTGGGTTTTTTGGGGGTTGTGTTATAAACTCTTAAACAAATGCCTTTTCGTTGAGGACACTGTTTTAAAGCGGGACTTTTATTTCTTTTTCCCTTTATTAAACGTTTTTGTTTTTTTAAAAATAATTGATTAATTGTTGACATCTTATTTTTTTTTTAATTGAATAATAACGGATTCGAACCGCTAACATTTTCGGTGTAAACGAAATACTCTACCATTGAGCTAATTATCCTTTTATAGTAGGCCTAAGTAGATTTGAACTACTGACTTTACACTTATCAGGCGTATACTCTAACCAACTGAGTTATAGGCCCTTTTGAAGTAAAAGGATTCGAACCTTTGATTTTCCGTACCAAAAACGGAGGCCTTACCGCTTGGCTATACTTCAAAATTATATGCTTAGAAAGATTCGAACTTTCATTTTATAGATCCGCAATCTAATACTCTATCCAATTAAGCTATAAGCATAATTTTAATTATTTTTAATAATTTTAACTTGGATTAATGAATTTTCAGATAATTTTTTCTTAATTAAAATTAATAAATTAATTAATGAAAAAATATTTTTCGACTTAATATCTATTTTAGGGGTATACTTTTGATAAATAAAATGTTCTCTTGATTTTTTATTAACATGTGGCGATTTTAATAATGTAAAAACTCTTTTTGTTTTTTTAATTTGAAATACCCCCTGTATATTAATATTTTTTAATTTTAATAAATTTTGTGTAAGTTGATTTAATTTTTTAAAAGATTTAAAAGTTATTCTTAGAAAATACATATTTTTATAATGAAATTGTCTGGAGGTGGATTTGAACCACCGACACAAAGATTTTCAGTCTTTTACTCTAACCAACTGAGCTATCCAGACTAAATATTATATTAATAGGTATAAATAAATTTTATTTAAATTTATTAATAGAATATTTGGAAAAATGAATAAAAATAGAATAAATTGTGTATTAATAATTAATACGATACTTTGTATTTTATTTATTTGTGATATATACATTTTTCTAAAAATTTTTTCAAAATACATAATTTTTATTATTTTTAAATAATAAAATGAACTTAAAATACTTACAATTATACTAAAAAATACTAAACTAAAATAATTATTTTTAATAGCGGAAAAAAAAATAAATAATTTTGAAAAGAATCCAGCTAATGGCGGTATGCCTGCTAGTGAAAAAATATTTATTAAAAAAATAACAGCAATTAATTTATTTACAACTGATATATTCGATAAATCTGTTAAATATTTAATTGGTTTATGATTTATATTTAGTGATAAATATGCAGTCCACAAATTAATACTTGTAATAATATAAATAATAATATATATTAAAATAAATGGTATGTTATTTAACATGTTTGACGTAAATCCTATTAAAATAAAACCTACGTGACTTATAGAACTATAAGCTAATAATCTTTTTATTTTTTTTTGTTGTAAGGAAGATAATGCACCTATTGTCATCGATAAAAAGGCAACAATATAAAAAAATATTTCAAAAAAGAAGGAAATATAAAAAAATATTTCAAAAAAGATTCTAATCAATACCCCAATAAATGCTATTTTAGGAACAATAGCAAAAAAACTGGAAATATTGTTCGGAGCCCCTTCATATACATCTGGTAACCAAAAATGAAATGGAGCCGCGCCTATCTTAAATAATATGCCCACTAATATAAAAATTAGTCCATAAGATAAACTTATTAAAAGATTAATATTTTCTAAAAAATTTATATTTGATAATATTAAAAAAATATTGTTAAAATTTAACGAACCTGTAATGGCATAAATTATAGAAGAACCGTATAAAATAAAACATGAAGCAATTGATCCTAAAATAAAGTATTTTAGTCCAGCTTCAACTGATAGTACGGATTTTTTTTGGGTTGATGTTAATATGTAAAAACTTAAACTTTGTAATTCTATTGCTAAATATAAAGTTATTAAATGATTTGATGATATTAATAGCATCAAACCTAGTAACGCTATTAAAATCAATATATTTATTTCATAAGACAAAATCTTTTGTTGTATTAAATATTGCTGTTGGATTGAAAAACAAATAATTGTTGATAAAATTAAAATTATTTTAATGAATTGTGTAAAATTATTAACAATTAACACACCGTTTAATATGTTAGTGTGAACATTGTTTATATTATACGTTAATATTAAAAGAATTAATAATAAATATATTATTATAGTAGTAATATTTTTAATAATCAAAATTTTTTGAATACTTTGATTTTTTTTATAAAAAACTCCAAATAATAATAAAATTAATAAAATAGTTGTTAAAAAAAATTCCGGAATAATAATTTCGAAATTATTGTAAAAAATCTCTTGAAAAATCATAATTTGATAAAAAAATAAATATTTATAAATATTTACTTACTATATATGCTATATATTTATAAAAAAAATTAATTTATAACTATTATATATTTTTAAAAAAAATTAAATAAAATAATGCCATTAAAAAAAATAAAAAATTTTTCGATAAATTTTGGTCCTCAACATCCAGCGGCTCATGGAGTTCTAAGACTTATATTAGAGTTAAACGGGGAAGTAGTTCAAAAAGCCGATTCTCACATAGGTTTATTACATAGAGGAACCGAAAAATTAATTGAATATAAAAATTATTTACAAGCTTTACCCTATTTCGACAGATTGGATTATGTTTCAATGATGTGTCAAGAACATGCTTATGTTTTAGCTGTCGAAAAATTATTAAATTGTGACATTCCGTTAAGAGCTCAATATATTCGAGTATTATTTTCAGAAATAACACGTATATTAAACCATTTATTAGCTATCTGCTGTCATGCTTTAGATGTAGGAGCTATGACACCATATTTTTGGGGTTTTGAAGAACGTGAAAAATTGATGGAATTTTATGAACGTGTTTCAGGTGCACGTATGCATGCTGCTTATTTTAGACCTGGTGGTGTAAATCAGGATTTACCGAAGGGGTTATTAAACGATATATATATGTTCAGTGAACAATTTAATACTAGATTAGATGAAATTGAAGAAATGTTAACTAATAATAGGATATGGAAACAAAGATTAGTCGATATAGGGGTTGTTACAGCAAAGGATGCTTTAAATTTAGGTTTTAGTGGGGTTATGCTAAGAGGTTCTGGTATAGCTTGGGACTTACGTAAAACACAGCCTTATGAAATTTACGATAAATTAGAATTTGAAATACCTGTTGGTACTAATGGTGATTGTTATGACCGCTATTTAATAAGAATTGAGGAAATGAGACAATCTATTAGAATTATTTCTCAAGTAATTAATAAAATTCCAAATGGACCTATAAAATTAGACGATAAAAAAATTACAAATCCTAATAGAATTCAAATGAAAAATTCAATGGAATCGTTAATACACCATTTTAAATATTATTCAGAAAATATTTCTATAAATAGTGGAGAAACTTACACTGTCATTGAAGCCCCTAAAGGTGAATATGGTGTTTATTTAATATCTAATGGGACAAATAAACCCTATCGATGTAAAATAAAATCTCCCGGTTTTTTCCATTTACAAGCTTTAGATTTTATCTCTAAAAATCATATGATTGCTGATGTTGTTACCATTATTGGTACTTTAGATGTAGTATTTGGTGAAATTGACCGTTAATTAAAAAACATACATGTTTAAACAGAAAATAAAATTTTTTAAAAAATATAAATTAAATCAATTAAAAAACATTAAACAAAATTATAAATATATATATATATTTCGTTATACAGATTTAAATATCAACGAAATGATATTGTTAAAAAAAAATATTAAAAAATTAAATTATAAATCTTTAATATTGAATCAAAATTTAACTAGCACCGTTTTCAATCAATTGAAGGGCCAAGGTCCCATTTTACTAATTTATGGTGATGATAATTTTAATTTAATTAAAGAATTAAGTTATTTTAAAAAACTAAATTTAGTATGCTTAAATATTGAAAATAATATTTATTCAAATTTAAAAATAAAAAATATAATATCTAATAAAAATTACCCACCCCTAAATAATTTAGTTGTTCAACCTTTTTTAAATTTTATCTATTATTTAAGAAAAATCTAAACGGCGATTATAACTTAATTGGTAGAGTGTTAGATTGTGGGTCTAAACGTTATGGGTTCAAGTCCCATTTTTCGCCCTTTTTACAATTTAGATAAATCCCTTATGTTTAATAAGTATATTTTACCCCTTTTACTTTTTTTACCATTCATTTCAATTATTACATTATTTTTTTCAAAAAATGAAAAATTTATAAAAAATTTTAGTATTTTTATGTCTTTTTTTATTTTTTTAGTATCATTACCTTTATGGATTTTATTCGATAAATCAACTTCCAATTTTCAATATTTATTTAAAATAGAGTGGATTGATCAATTTAATATTAATTTTTATTTAGGTCTTGACGGTATTTCATTATTTTTTATAATTTTAACAACATTTTTGATTCCTATTTGTATGTTAATTAGCTATGAGATTATTAATAAAAATATAAAAGAATATTTTATTTTATATTTTATTTTAGAATTTTGTTTGATTATTTCTTTTAGTGTATTAGATATACTTGTATTTTATATCTTTTTTGAAAGTGTACTAATACCAATGTTTTTAATTATTGGTATTTGGGGATCAAGGGAACGTAAAATTAAGGCTTCTTATTTATTTTTTATGTATACTTTAGCAGGCTCATTATTTATGTTTATTGCTATTATTCATTTATTTTTAACTGTTGGTACTACTGATTATCAAATATTATATTACAGTAATTTTAATTTTTCATACGAAAAATTATACTTTTTAGCCTTTTTTTTAACGTTTGCTGTTAAAGTTCCAATGTTACCTTTTCACGTCTGGTTACCAGAAGCTCACGTTGAAGCCCCTACCGCGGGTTCGGTATTGTTAGCTGGTATTTTACTTAAATTAGGATCATACGGTATGATTAGATTTTTGGTTCCTTTATTTCCTAAAGCTACTATATATTTTACACCCTATGTTTTAGTATTATGTTTAATATCAATTATTTACGCTTCATTAACAGCTATAAGGCAAACAGATCTAAAACGTATTATAGCATACGCTTCGGTAGCTCATATGAATTTTATTGTTTTAGGTATCTTTTCTTTAACTATTCAAGGTTTAGAGGGTAGTATTATTCAAATGATAAGTCACGGGTTAGTATCAAGTGGATTGTTTTTTTCAATTGGTTGTTTATATGATAGATATCATACCCGATTCATCGATTATTATGGTGGTTTAGCGCATACTATGCCATTATTTTGTATTGCATTGTTTATTTATGTCTTAGCAAATATGTCAATTCCCGGATCAAGTAGCTTTGTTGGTGAAATACTGATATTAACTGGTATTTTTGAGGATAATACCACAACAGCTATTTTTGCCACTATTGGTATGTTTTTAGGTGGTGTTTATTCATTATTATTTTACAATCGTATATGTTATGGTAATATTAAAAATATGTATTTAAATATTTATTACGATTTAACTTATCGTGAGTTTTTAATTCATTTAATATTAATAATAAATATTTTTTTATTAGGTTTATATCCAAAAATTTTTGAAAGTTGTATGCACGAAAGTGTATCAAAAATTCTAATACATATAGACTTTTCTTATTTTTTTTAAAATAAATTTTTATTTTAAAAAAAGCCCTTTTAGTCTAAAGGTTATGACCTTGCCTTTTCACGGCAAAAATACGAGTTCAATTCTCGTAAAGGGTAAAAATATATATTATATGTATTTAATATATATTTAGTAATTATAAAATTTATAATTATTTAGTAATTATATAATTTATAATTATTTAGTAATTATATAATTTATAATTATTTCAAAATATGATAATTTAATAACCTTTATGGCTATTGAATTATCATATATACTGGAATCAAATATTAAAAAATATAAAGATGAAAAAAGTTTACAAGAAACAGGTATTGTTCTTTCAATGAGTGATGGTATTGCCAGGTGTTACGGTTTAACAAAGATTCAAGCTGGAGAAATGGTTGAATTTAATAATGGTAATATAAGGGGAATGGCTTTAAACTTAGAACCTGATGTTGTAGGAGTTGTTGTTTTTAGTAATGACAGGGAAATTCAAGAGGGTAATTTCGTAAAAAGAACCGGATCTATCGTTAGTGTTCCAGTGGGACCTGAAGTATTAGGAAGGGTTGTAGACGCTTTAGGACAACCAATTGATGGAAAAGGTCAAATTAATAGTAAACTAGAAAGTAGAGTTGAAGTTAAAGCTCCTGGTATTATGCCTAGAGAAAGTGTTAAAGAACCTGTTCAAACAGGTTTAAAAGCTGTAGATAGTTTAATTCCGATAGGTCGTGGTCAAAGAGAATTAATTATTGGTGATAGACAAACAGGTAAAACTTCAATTGCTATCGATACAATCATTAATCAACGCGATCCTCACTTAAAAAAAGATATTAACAATCAATTATATTGTATTTATGTAGGTGTTGGTCAAAAAAGATCAACAATAGCTGAATTGACTAAAACATTAGAAGAAAAAAATGCTATGTTTTTTTCTGTTATAGTGGCTGCTACAGCTTCAGATTCTGCCCCCCTACAATATTTAGCACCGTATACAGGTTGCGCTCTAGGTGAGTATTTTAGAGATAACGGTAAACATGCTGTTATTTTTTATGACGATTTATCAAAACAGGCAGTTGCTTATAGACAAATGTCATTATTATTAAGAAGACCCCCAGGTAGAGAAGCTTATCCAGGTGATGTATTTTACTTACACTCTCGTTTATTGGAAAGAGCAGCTAAAATGAATAGAAAAATCGGTGGAGGTTCATTAACTGCATTACCGATTATTGAAACTCAAGCAGGTGATGTTTCGGCATATATACCAACAAATGTAATTTCAATCACGGATGGTCAAATTTTTTTAGAAACGGAATTATTTAATGAAGGTCAAAGACCGGCTATTAGTGTGGGATTATCTGTAAGCCGTGTTGGTTCTGCAGCTCAAATTAAAGCTATGAAACAAATCGCCGGTACTATGAAACTGGAATTAGCTCAATTTAGAGAAGTACAAGCTTTTGCCCAATTCGGTTCAGATTTAGATGCAACTACTCAACAACAATTAAATAGAGGAGTTAGATTAACAGAAATGTTAAAACAAGGTTTAAACGTACCATTATCAGTTGAAGAACAGATTATAATTATTTATTTAGGGGTAAAAGGTTTTTTAGATAAAATCGCTGTAAACAAAATTTCAATATTTGAAAATAATTGGTTAAATTTTATTAAAAATAATCATTTAAATATTTTAGAAGAAATTTTATCGAAAAAAGAAATTTCTAAAGAATTATATTCTAAGTTACATACTTTAGCAACAGATTTTACTAGAAATTTTATTTCTAAATAATTTTATAGTAAGAAATATTAAAAAATATAAACAAAAAAAGTTTAAATAAAATAAATAAATTTAAAAAATTATGGTAACAAGGTTAGTAGCAATATTAAATAAGGGAAATGAATTTCTAATAAATTCAGAATTTAGAAAAGATATGCGATTTGCAATAAGACGGCATTTAAAAAAAAAAAACTCAGAGCTAGATTTACCACATACGCCAAAAATTGCAGTGGGACATTCTATTGATGAAGAAACGTTAAAAGAGTTAAATCAAACAATGACTCCTCTTGATAAAAAAACATTTTTAAAAGGTATATTACATTACGAAAATACCGATTTTAATATTTATTTTTTAATAATGAAAAGTTCAAAAGAGGTCATAAATACCGTAGTAGGGGTAATCAAGAATACTGTTCTTAATAATTCCGGACACATAGCTTCTGTATATGAATTTTATGAAATAGCTAATGTATATGTATATACAGTAGCGCAGATGAAGGGAGAAATAGGTTACGACGACGTTTTAAATCAGATAAAAAAATCGATTTTAAGGTACAACCCCCGTTTATTAATATCATTGGCAAAGAGGTTATTAATAGATCCAACCATCTCGGTTACTAAAGCTAAAGAATTTTTAATGAATACAACTATTACGAATCCTATAGAAACACTAAAAAATCAAAAACTTGAAATGTCTCAAGAAGATTTAACTGATGTAGACATTGTTCTAGATTCTTTAAATTTAAAAACAGATGACCAACTTGAAACCAATAAAGATGAGTTTTTAAAACAAGTGGAAGATAAGACGGGTGTGAATTTAAAAAAAAAATTAAAAATATTAGGAATTGGTTTATTAATACAAATTGCTTTCGTATCATTAGGAGTACCATTCGGTAGTGCAGCTTCAAAAATATTTGCAAAATTTGCAAATAATAATGAATAGAAAAGTATAGTTGATTTTTATAGTTATAATTATAAATTCTGTTATTCTTAATTCATATTTTTTTCATATTAAATATGTAAAAAATTTAGAAACAGAATTATTATAATTAAAACAAAAACAACAAAAATTTGTAGTAAAAAATAGAAGAGATAACAAATAATAATATATCTTCTTTATATTAAATAAATATTATAAATAACATTTCAATATTTTTTTAAATTTTATTTAACCAAAAACCCTAAACCTATTTTATATGTTTGGGTTATTTGGTTATTTTTTACGGTTTGTAGGCAAACTCCTAAAGATAACCCAAAAACCCTAAACCTATTTTATATGTTTGGGTTATTTGGTTATTTTTTACGGTTTGTAGGCAAACTCCTAAAGATAACCCAAAAACCCTAAACCTATTTTATATGTTTGGGTTATTTGGTTATTTTTTACGGTTTGTAGGCAAACTCCTAAAGATAACCCAAAAACCCTAAACCTATTTTATATGTTTGGGTTATTTGGTTATTTTTTACGGTTTGTAGGCAAACTCCTAAAGATAACCCAAAAACCCTAAACCTATTTTATATGTTTGGGTTATTTGGTTATTTTTTACGGTTTGTAGGCAAACTCCTAAAGATAACCCAAAAACCCTAAACCTATTTTATATGTTTGGGTTATTTGGTTATTTTTTACGGTTTGTAGGCAAACTCCTAAAAAGCCTTACTTACTTAAAAAATAAAATTATATTAAAAAATTATTATATAATATTAAATAATAATACCAGTTATCTATTAAAAATAATTTATGGTAAAAATGGCAATAAGGGAATTTATTGGTCTCGAGAGTGATTATGAATCGTTATTGCTAAATCAAGAAAAAATACTTCAATCGTTGGAAAAATTGGAAAATGTGGAAGTTGAAAATCAACAAACCCATTTATCCGATTACATTACTTTAAAAAATACACTTTATTTTTTAATATTTTTAGGATTCATCGGTGGTGGTTTTTGGTTATATAATACGGATTTTTTTAATAATTCAATATTAGAATCCATAAAATCATTGGGTGAATTATCAAGAGATTTGCATAAAATCGATCAAAAAAGTGTTCTAGAAGCGTTAAAAAAACTAAATGAGAATTCGGTTAATTTGTCTAAAGAAGAAATTAAAATTTTAATGGAAATTAAAAATTTATTATTGAAAAAAGGGATTGATGAAAATAAATCCTTAAATCGTCCCGCTTTGTCAATATTTGATAATAAAAAATTGGAATGGGGTGATTACCAAGATTAAATAGTATATATGAGAACAGTAAGCCAAGTAACAACATATGAAGAAATCCGGTTGGTTTTAAGACCGTCAACATTAAATGTGAGAGATAATTACATTGCTAAATTAGAAAATTGGGTTAATAATTATATAAATATATATTTTTATCGATTATTAAATATCAATAATTACAATTACTTCAATTATTTTAATATAGGTATTTTCTTACTATTAAAATAAATTAATAACAATAATTTCTGTAAAAGTTGTAATGGGTGGATTTCTCCATCCCATCCATTTTAATCATCAATTTTTTTACCGTATATTAAAGTTAAATATACAATATAAAAAAAAAAAATGGCTGAAAAAAAGGATATGTAGGAACCAAAACTACTTACAGCATTCCAACCACTCATCGCATCGGGAAAATCTGGAATTCTTCTAGGCATACCTGCTAGTCCTAAAAAATGCATTGGGAAAAAAGTGATATTTACCCCTACAAAAAATAACCAAAAATGTATTTGGCCTAAAATTTCAGGATATCTACGTCCTGAAATTTTACCGATCCAAAAATAAAACCCTGTAAATATACCAAATATAGCACCCATTGATAGTACATAATGAAAATGACCTACAATATAATAAGTATCGTGTAATGCAATATCTAAACCTGAATTAGACATAGCCACACCGGTAACACCACCAACTACAAATAATAAAATAAAACCTAAAACAAATAATAAAGGTGTTTCAAATTTTAAAGAACCTCCCCACAAAGTTGCTAACCAACTAAATATTTTAATACCTGTAGGTACCGCAATAATCATAGTTGCAGCTGAAAAATAAGCTCTCGTATCTACATCTAAACCCACAGTAAACATATGATGAGCCCATACAATCGAACCTAATAAACCTATCGATAACATTGCATAAACCATGCCTAAATAACCAAATATGTTTTTTTTAGCAAAAGCTGATGAAACTTGACTAATAATTCCAAAAGCAGGTAAAATTAAAACATAAACTTCAGGGTGACCGAAAAACCAAAATAAATGTTGATATAATACCGGATCACCTCCACCTGAAGGATCATAAAAAGAAGTGTTTAAGTTTCTATCTGTTAATAACATTGTAATTGCCCCAGCTAATACGGGTAAGGTTAATAATAAAAGAAAGGCGGTAATTAATATTGACCAAACAAATAAAGGTAATCTATGAAAACTTAAACCAGGAGCTCTCATATTATAAATGGTTGAAATAAAATTTATTGCTCCTAATAAAGAAGAAATGCCGGTTAAATGTAAACTAAAAATAGCTAAATCTACGGAAGGCCCGGAATGTGCCTGAACACTTGATAATGGTGGATAAACCGTCCAACCAGTACCCGCACCGGATTCAACAATAGCGGATGAAATAAGTAATAATAAAGCTGGGGGTAATAACCAAAAACTTATATTATTCATACGCGGAAATGCCATATCAGGTGCTCCTATCATTAAAGGAACAAACCAATTACCAAAACCTCCGATTAGTGCAGGCATAACTAAAAAAAATACCATAACAAAAGCATGTGCAGTAACCACAACATTATATAGTTGATGATTTCCCATAAAAATTTGATTACCTGGTTGAGCTAACTCCATCCTAATTAAAATTGATAAAGTAGTGCCGACAACACCCGCAAAAGCACTAAAAATTAAATATAAAGTACCAATATCTTTATGATTTGTTGAAAAAAGCCATCTAGTTGACCATTGTTTTATTCTTTGAAAATTCATTTTTTGAAAATAAGTTTTTAATTTAATTTAAATACAAAATTATATTATATATTTTTTTAAAAATTAAAAGCGATGGTTTTAATTTTTATTTTTTAAAAATTGTTTAATTCTATTGATTATATGTTTGATATCAGTAAACATCAATAATATTAAAAATGTTATACCTATAATTTTAAATATCATAATGAAAATTTTAATTTATATGTTAAAATCGAAATTAATTTTATTTTTCAACCAAATTAAATAGTCTTCTAATGGAACCGATTCAACTACAATTGGCATAAATCCGTGATTCACGCCACAAATTTCACTACATTGTCCATAAAAAACGCCTTCACGTTTAATAAACATTGAAGTTTGGTTTAATCGCCCCGGACAAGCATCAAGTTTTATACCTAATGAGGGTATTGCCCAAGAATGTAAAACATCGGATGCTGTAATCAGAACTCGAATATGACTATTAGTTGGAACTATTACCCTATTATCTACCTCTAAAAGTCTAAATTGGCCTATAGCTAAATCATCCTCTTGTACCATATAACTATCGAAAATTAAAGGTTCATCTGAAAATTCTAAATTATCTGAATATTCATAGCTCCAATACCACTGGCTACCGATTACTTTTAATGTAATAATAGGATCAATTATTTCATCCATTGAATATAATAAAGCAAAAGAAGGTACTGCTACAATTAAAAGAATTAAAGCGGGAATTGAGGTCCATATAATTTCAATTGTAGCCCCGTGAACAATAGTTGCCGGAACTTTATTTATTTTTTCATCAAAAAGAGTAACAACCCTAAATAACATCCAACAAACAAATATTGTAATCATAATTAAAAAAAACATAATATCGTGATGAAAATTGATGATACCCTCCATTACGGGTGTTGCTGGATCTTGAAAACCTAATTGCCAAGGTTCTGCCATATCTAAAAAAGTAAATTGATTTTTTATATAATTTATTATTATCATAATTTTTATTAAATTTTTTATATTCGTATATGCAAAATTAATTATTTTTAAATTTAATAATTTAAAAAATTAAACATAAATATAAATATTATTATTCATATTTATATTTATGTTTTCTAAAGAATATAACAATTGTTTAATAATCTTTCTTAAATAATATAAAATTTAAAAATAATTAATTTTGCATATACGAATATAAAAAATTTAGTAAAAATACCTATTTATAAAATAAACACTCTTACTTATATATTACTATATATTATTTTATTAAAAATTTATAAGTTTGACTCAATTATTAAATTTAAATTTATTTTACTATTAAATTATATCATTTTGAATAATTTTGTATTATTTAAGACAATATAAATTAATACAAGAATGTTATATTATTAATATTTATAAACTTTGTTATTTTAACCTTTAATATTAAATTTTTAATATAAAATTTAAATAGAGTTTGATCCTGGCTCAGAATAAATGCTATCGGTATGCTTAACACATGCAAGTTGAATGTTTTTAATTTAAACATGGCGAACGGGTGAGTAACACGTGAATTATCTACCTTTTAATTCAGGATAATTATTTTATAAAAATACTGAATAAATATATTAAAGTTTTTTAACGTTAAAAGATGAGTTTGCGGAAGATTACGGTAGTTGGTAGTTTAATAGACTACCAAGCCTATTATCTTTAGCTGTTTTGAAAGAATGATCAGCCACATTGGGACTGAGACACGGCCCAAACTTTTTTAAAGGCAGCAGTGGGGAATTTTGGACAATGAGCGAAAGCTTGATCTAGCAATACCGAGTGGGCGAAGACGGCTAATTAGGTTGTAAAGCTCTTTCATTAAGGAGGAAAATGACAGTACTTAAAAAAGAAGTTCCGGCTAATACCCGTGCCAGCAGCCGCGGTAATACGGGAGGAGCGAGCATTATTCGGTATGATTAGGCGTAAAGGGTTTGTAGGTGGTTTTTTAAGTTGAAAGAAACAAATTAAAGCCCAACTTTATATATTTTTTCAAAACTGATAAACTAGAGTATAGATAGAGGGTAATGGAATTTCTATTGGAGTGATAAAATACGTTGATAATAGGAGGAAGATCTACGGCGAAGGCAATTATCTGGGTATATACTGACACTGAGAAACGAAAGCTTGGGTAGCGAACGGGATTAGATACCCCGGTAGTCCATGCTGTAAACGATGAGTGCTAATATTTAGAGTTTTTAGATATAACAGCTAACGCGTTAAGCACTCCGCCTGAAAAGTATAATCGCAAGATTGAAATTCAAAGGAATTGACGGGAGTCTACACAAGCGGTGGAGCATGTGGTTTAATTCGATAATACGCGCAGAACCTTACCAACTCTTGCTAATTTTTATATAAAATTTTATATAAAAAACAGGTGTTGCATGGCTGTCGTCAGCTCGTGTTGTGAAATGTTTGGTTAAATCCTTTAACGAGCGCAACCCTTATTATTAGTTGCTAATTTATTATAAAGTATAAAAGAACTCTAATAAAAAAATTAATGACAGGTTAATGGAAGGTGAGGATGACGTCAAGTCTTCATGGCCCTTATGAGTTGGGCTACACACGTGCTACAATGGTAATCACAATGAGAAGCAATAATAAAAAAAAGTTGGAGCAAAACTTTAAAAGTTATCTTAGTTCGAATTAAGGGCTGAAACTCGCCCTTATGAAGTTGGAATCGCTAGTAATCGCAGAACAGCATGCTGCGGTGAATATGTTACTGGACTTTGTACACACCGCCCGTCACATCAGGGAAGTTAATTGTTTTTAAAATAATTGTCGATTATTATATAAAATTAACTAATTATTATAATATAATAATTTATAATTTTTCTTATAATAGTATATAATTCCTAAAAAATAATTAGTAACTTTGATGAAGTCGTAACAAGGTAGTCGTAGGGGAACCTGTGTCTGGAAGAGATCTATAAAACATTCTTAAATTAATTAAAGGGGAATAGTTTAATTGGTAAAATAATAGTCTCCAAAATTATTGTTATGGGTTCAAATCCCATTTTCCCTGTTTTAAAATATTTTTAATCAAAAAAATTTTATAATATCTGAAATTAACCAAATTCAAGCCATAAAAATGAAATTTTATTTAAAATACTTTTTTACAAAAGGGAATTTAAATTTAGATTAAAAATATTTAAGGATTTAGCCAAAAATCGGGTAAAAATTTATATGGAGAAAGTAGGATTTGAACCCACGTAGAAAATAATTCAACAAATTTACAGTCTGCCGCCTTTAACCACTCAGCCATTTCTCCTATACAATATAAAAATATAAACAATATATGTGATTAATGGGATTTGAACCCATAATATTTACTTGGAAGATAAATGATTTACCAATTAATCTATAATCACAAATAAATAAATGTCAATTCTATTATTATCCCCCTATTAATTAAAATGGAAATATCAAATACTGCCCTCGAGTCCATTTATTTAAAAGCAAAAAAAGGGATTCGAACCCTCAACATTAACCTTGGCAAGGTTAGACTCTACCGTTGAGCTATTTTTGCAAATATTTTATTTGTTGATTAATAAAAATTCATTTAACAATAAGAAAAGTTCATCTCTATTTTTAGCATTTGTATGAATTGATACATCAATTGGCGGTATATCTTTAAATTTTAAAAATTCCGTTTTTAATTCTAAAAAATTTAAAATATCGTTTATTTTAAAATTTAAAATATTTTTATTTTTAGAATTAAATACGATTTTATTTTCATTAGGTAAAATAAAAAATAAGAATTTTTCTAGAAAATCTAAAATACGTGTTTTTCGTAAAGTTATCTTACAACCTACAATTGAATTTTTTTTAATTTTTAAAAATATATCATTTTTTTTTGATTTAGTTATAATAGGTTTTTGGTTTGTTATTAATTTTATAAGTAATATAATATTAATTAATTTTTTTTTTTCGATATTTGCATTTTTAAAACCAATATTTAAACAAATTTTTGTAATTTTTGTAATTTCAAATATATTTTTAAAATTTAATTTTGTTAAAAGATCGTATGTAATAACATTTTTATAATGATTTTGTAAATTTTTTTCCATAAATATTTATAATATATTTGAAGCTAATGATAATATTTTGAAATTTTTTTGTCTCCTAAATTCAGTTGTAATTGGCCCAAATATACGAGTCCCTAAAGGTTTATTTTGATTATTTAAAATAATTATACAATTTTTATCGAATTTAATCATATTTCCTATAGTACTTTTTTTTTGATACCTAGTATGAATAACTAAAGCTTTGAATAAATCACCTTTAACTATTTTTACCCTTTTTTTTTGATTTAAACGTAATTTTTTAACCGAGATTAAAATAGTATCCCCAATTTGTCCAAACTTCTTTTTATAAATTTTTATACATTGTCCTATTTTAATCCCACTATTATCATTTATTTTTAATTTAGTTTGAATTTGAATCATAAATTTTATTAATGAAATGACGAAAGTAGGATTCGAACCTACATCTTCAGATTATGAGCCTGATAAGTTACCTGTTACTCTATCTCGTCTTTACCATTTACTATCGGAAAAAAAGGATTTGAACCTTTGATCTTCTGTTCCCAAAACAGACGCATTAGCCAGACTATGCTATCTTCCGAATATTAATAGTAATGTAAGGGTTTTTTAGTATAATGATGGTAGGATTTGAACCTACAATATTAGGATTATGATTCCCACGTTCTACCATTAAACTACATCATTTTATAAGTTGTTCATAAATAAGTCGAAGTGGGATTTGAACCCACGAGTTAAATAAATTAACTGATAGTTTAGCAAACTACTGCCTTAAACCTGACTTAGCTATTCGACCGAAAATATAAAACTTCTTTGATAGGATTTGAACCTACAACCTAATGGTTAACAGCCATTTGCTCTACCGTTGAGCTACAAAGAAATATTTATATTTTTAATTTTAAAAACTTTTAGTATTTTTAAGCTACATACTTTACAATATTTACACTTAAAACCTATCAATGTAATCGTCTTTTACAGTTCTTATATGAAAAAATTTTAAGAATGGTTTCTTACTTAGATGCTTTCAGTAATTATCCAAAATAAATTTAGCTACTCGGCGATGCTTTTTAACAACCGATACACCAGAGATTTACCCTTCTCGGTCCTCTCGTACTAGAGTTAGATTCTCGCATTTTTCAAAATATCTATAGAAGATAGGAACCAAACTGTCTCACGACGTTCTAAACCCAACTCACGTACCACTTTAATCGGCGAACAGCCGAACCCTTGGAACCTTCTTCAGCTCCAGGATGTGATGAGTCGACATCGAGGTGCCAAACGACTCCGTCGATAGGAGCTCTTAGGAGTCATCAGCCTGTTATCCCCGGAGTACCTTTTATCCGTTGAGCGATAACCTTTCCACAAAGAATTATCGGATCATTATGACCGACTTTCGTCCCTGTTTGATATGTCTATCTTACAGTCAAGCAAGCTTTTACCATTACATTCTACAATTGATACTACTATCCAATTTGAGCTTACCTTTGTACACCTCCGTTACTCTTTAGGAGGTGACCGCCCCAGTCAAACTACCAACCATACACTGTCTATTTAAACAATATTAGTTATTTATTATAATAAGAGTGGTATTTCAATGTTATCTAAACTGTTTACTAGCGTAAAGGCCTAAAAGATTACCACTTATGCTACACATATTACATAAAATAACAATATAAAGATGTAGTAAAGGTTCACGGGGTCTTTCCGTCTAACTATAGAAAATCCGCATCTTCACGGATAATTCAAATTCACTGGGTCTATATTGGAGACAGCGGGGATGTCGTTACACCATTCATGCAGGTCGGAACTTACCCGACAAGGAATTTCGCTACCTTAGGACCGTCAGAGTTACGGCCGCCGTTTACTGGGACTTCTATTTAATGCGTAAACATCTCCTTTTAATCTTCCAGCACCGGGCAGGTGTCAGACCCTATACATCATGTTACCATTTAGCAGAGTCCTAAGTTTTTATTAAACAGTCGCAACCCCCTATTTTGTGACACCTAAATTTTTAAAAAAAATTTAGGTACTTTTTATCCCGAAGTTACAAAGTCATTTTGCCGAGTTCCTTCAATATAGTTCTCCCATTCACCTTAGTCTACTCGACCTATTCACCTGTGTCGGTTTAGGGTACGGTTTTTATTTAAAAAGTTATTTCCTGAAAAATAAAAAATTTTTGTCACTTTTTAAAAAAATTTAATTTAAAAATTATCCCATCAAAATTTGCTTTCGTCAAATCTTTTTTAGGGGCCGTTTCACTCTATGAAATACATCTTAACATAGAAACCCTTGAATTTACGGTGATAACGATTTTTATGCGTTATTTTTTGTTACTAATGCCAGCATTTTCTTTTCTGATATCTTCAACATATCTCACAATATATCTTTATTAACATACAGAATGTTCCGCTACCGTTTTATTATAAAAATAAAACTTGCCGCTTCGGTAAAATTCTTAAGTCTCGATACATTTTAGGCGCAAAAAAACTAGACCAATGAGCTATTACGCTTTCTTTAAAGGGTGGCTGCTTCCAAGCCTACCTACTGGTTGTAATAATTTTTTCACCTCCTTTTTCACTTAGAATATTATTTAGAGACCTTAGCGTTCAATCTGGGCTGTTTCCCTCTTGACAATAGACCTTAGCGCCTAATGTCTGTCTATTTAAATAACGTTTTTTTGTATTCGGAGTTTCCAAGAATTTAGTAAGTTTTTACGCCCCTTAGCTCAATGAGTGCTCTACCCCAAAAAAAGATTTTAAATGCTCTACTTCAATAGATTTCGCGGAAAACCAGCTATCTCTGAGTTTGATTAGCCTTTCACTCCTAACCACAAATCATCTCCATATTTTGCCACATATGTGAGTTCGATCCTCCAAACAGTTTTACCTATTTTTCAATCTGTTCATGGTTAGATCACTCAGTTTCGGGTCTTATTTATATAACTAAAAAGCTTTTTAAAACTTGATTTATCTGCGCCTACATTGTTAATTTAAGCTTGCTATAAAAATAAACTTGCTGGCCCATTATGCAAAAGGTACACTGTTACTTTTTAAAAAAGTTCCAATTGATTATTAACAATAAGTTTCAGAATTATTTCAAACTCAAAAGTTCTTTTTCACCTTTCCTTTACAGTACTTGTTCACTATCGATCATTAATTCTTAAAAGGTTTTGAGGGTGGTTCCCCAATATTCGAAAAAGATTACACATGTCTCTTCTTACTATAATAATAATTATTATTATTTTACAGGACTTTCACCTTTTAAAGTAAATTTTTCAAAATTTTTCAAATAATTTTTTATAATTATAAACCTAATTTCCATTTTCACTCGTCATTACTAACGGAATCTCGTTTGATTTTTTTAACAGTTACTTAGATATTTCAATTCACTGTTTTTTTAATTTTCACAAAAAAAAAGTTTTCTTTAGGAAATTTATATATCAAAATAAAATAAAATTAAATATAACTTTTCGCATTTTTACGTCCTAAAAGATGAATTAATGCCAAGGCATCCACTTATCGCTTTTATTGTTTTTATCCT